AAAAAGTACTCCGCAACCATCAACAAAGAAGCAAAGGCAGGGTTAGTAAAGTAGCCGCTTGTCTCGTCTCCTTTCTCGTACGTAGCAGGGGCAGTCATCAAGCCTGTGAGCGAGTTTGATTCATAAGTAGCCGCCTATTAGGTCAAAAGAGTAGGCAAGAGTTTCCACACTAACTAAGTAAGTATACGGTAGGACAGTTGCGAGGTGCGCTTTCGGTAGGTAGGCTACTCAATAAGTTAGGTAAAGTATTCTAAAGTATTAGAGGGTGTTTGCTGTGGGTGCAGCGCTTGCTTGTTTGTGTGCAAAGAGACAGTAAGTCCACGGCCTAAGAAAGAGCGAGCAGACAATGAAATGGAAGAAGTCCATCTATTTTGATGTATGAGCAAGCTTTCCAACTAGCTAGCCGGTAGAATAGAAGCTATCATCGTAGTCTAGATAGAAAGAATTGGATCTATTTTGATATTCTAAATGCGTACAAGTGAAGCCCTCTTAACTACTAAAATGAAGTTCTATCAACAACATGTATTAATTGGATAATCATTCTACGACTACCTGTATCCTTTTCAAGCCCTGAATCGAGGAATCTTAGCTAGGCACTTGCTAGCAAAGGCTTGACTCTGGCCCCTTTACAGTCAGAATTCTCTACGCATTACGAAGGATAACCCGCATGATTTGTTGGCACTGCCTTCTTCTCTACCCTTTGCCTATTTCCTCGGGAGCAGCCAGCAAGCAGCAATGAACACCATCCTAGCAGCTATTCACTCCTTACTCTTGGTAAGCATCGATCGACCCACCCTTCAGGCAGACCCTGCTACATACATGGGAGGCACACTACATAATGGTTTTGACATGGTCTCCTTCCCGCCTAAACATAGCGCTCCACTTGGCACCTATGAATCTACTGACCTATGGCATTTCATAGGGGCGGGCTCATGCTTCCACATCTAAAGGCGATTCCAAAAGAGTAAGAAAAAATTCTTTGACTTTGACACACACCTATGGAAATGTTAAAAGAAAGGCCGGCCTTGCACACGCCTCCTTTACTGCAACTTCTACTCCATGCTCTTTATTACAGCTCCTCTCACTTTTTCTAATAAAGTAATAGCTCACTATATTTGATAGATGCTTTGTCATTGCCCAGCCAGGTTGGTTCTTCTTTATTCTCTTCTTTTTGAATTTCCCTTACAAAGAATTGAGAAAAGCAAGTAGTTAGGCTTGTGTATTTCTCGAAGATTTATGAACTAGTCTATTAAATTCCATAGGAAAGATATAAAGAAGAAGGTGAGTGTGCTCAAGCAAAAGGTAAGGAAAGAGACAAGGGCGTTCTTACAGTCAGTGAGCATTCTTTAAGTTCACCATCCTAGCAGTTATCATTCATTTTGCTGAGAAGTGGCATTATGACTTTGAGATGGATAGGCTGGCTGCTTAACCTGACTTAGGTTAGGGGAAGTTCTTACACCAGCATACGCTTGCACCTAGCATAGGCTTTTTTTTAGCTTATGTTTATTATGGCTCTCTCCTTTAGACTTATCAATGGGATTGCTTTATGGGCTTTACTGACTCGGAGATTTCATCCACAGTATCTATGAACAAGACTAAGGTGAGGCACAGCATATTAGTAATAGTTATCGTGGCGGAAGTCTTACGCTTTTACTTACACTCATAGTACCTGCCTTGGACATTCATATAGAATAAAGCATTACCTTCCATATTGGTGGTTAAAGAATTAGTTGAAGGAAAGGACACTAGTAAAATTCCTCTTTTCATTGCTAACTATAATGGATAAAATCAAGAAAGCAGGAGAAAGATTCCACCCTCTTAGTTGAGTCAGCGCGTGCACCCCAGCTCTTCCTTCTTGAAGTATTGTATTGGCCTAAAGCCTTTAGTCAGCTATTGCTTAAAAGCTTGTAGCAGGTTTTAGCAGGTCAAGCAGTAAAAAGCTATTCCCCTTTTATCTTACCAACGTACGTACGGGGGCGCCACCTTTGATGTTACTGGACTTGGACCCTACAGAAGTGAAGTGCTTTTGGTGTCTGGACCATGACCAAATTCTTCTATGATATAATAAATAAAGTAGCCTTATCTTAACTAGTCCCTTATCTTATTATTAGGTTTTCCCACTCAAGTAGCTCGAGAGCAAGCAAGATGCTCTTAAGTGAAAATAGAATAATATAGAAAGGACCCCTTCCTTGGCTGGACAAGCAGTCCACATCTTATCCTTCCGCCGTAGTATGGCTATAACTCAGAGAAGCTTTCACCTGCCGCCTTATTTCTAGAATATCATGGTGGAACGCACTTCCTTATTGGACTATATTAATGCCTTCTTTCTTTATTTCCTTCTTCGTATGTTCCGAAAGGTAAGCAGAAGATTCCCTTTATCTTGCTACAGTGAAAGAGGAAAGAGGAGAAAGGGCGGCGTGTGAAGAGCTCAGACAGATATCTGTAAAGCAAGGAGATGTGTAGATGCGGAAAAGGAAAAGTATGAAACACCTATATGCAAAAGTAATAACACCTATTTTACAGAGTGAACACCAGCTAATTAAGTCAACTTTTTATCTCCATATAGCTGCAAAAGTCCTACTTTTTTCTCACTTTTCGAGTCACTCTATTAGGGAAATGGCATGGTAGGACCAAAATCCCGGGTTTCCTAATTTTTTCATACAATCGTCAAGCTCTACCGAGGGAAATTGCCAAGTAGGACAAAAACACGGGGTTTCGCTTTTAAGGAGATCTTCCCATGCATGTTCCAACTGAGCTATACACATGATTTTCCCATAAGCTTTCGCTCTCAGACGAATAGTATAGTGTATTTAATAGAGACAACCTGTTTTTTTTTATGAATGTGATAGCTAAAAACTGTGATTATTCGCTTGATCCACTCTTGCCATCACGCAAGCTCTGGCTTTAGCATCTGCCGAGCACATCTAACCGAAAATAGAAAAACAGTGCCTGGATTTCTATTTTATACCCATATTCTCTGAAAAAGGTACAAGTCAAGTTGAATTTCGAAATTCGAATTCCGTGTTCGAAGTATTAAAATCCATAAATTAACTACGAAACAAGGCCTACGCCAAGCCTAATTTTGAGTTCAATGTTGCTGAAAGCAGTTAATTAATGATTGTAAGTATGAAGAGAGAAGATAACAAAGTCAAGATGGAAAAAATCCAGTTCCAGAGCTGGGGCATATGAACATATATAGTAGAACTTCTATAGTTTCACTTTTCTTTACTTACGAAGCTAAGGAAAAGCTAGGAATATGTATGTGTAAATGAGTCCAGACCCATTCTACCGGCTTGACTCATGCCCAAAAGCGTTCTACCAACAACCTTTGGTAATCCTCGCTGCTTATCAGCCTAAAGCTTTTTCTACAGGTCGACCACCACGGCCCGCCGCCATTTTTCTCAGTGTTCAAGCCACGGGTGAAGCAATTCTGACTTTTCGAGAAAACAAGATCAAATACAGCCTACTCAAGAACAAAGTAAGCAAGAGCGCAAAAAGACTACTCAAGATAAATCTAAGCAAGACCAGAACAAACACCCTAAAAAATTGGCAAAATCCGGTATAAGCTTCTTCGGTAAAGACGAAAGAAAGCTCTCTGAACTTTACCAACTAGCTTTACTCCTTCCTTATCAATGAGGCGGGGCTCTGAGACCTTGCCTATGCTATCTACTCGTGCTGTCGAAGGGGGGCCCTGAAAAGTGTAAAGGCAGTGGGTCAAAAGTCAAAGTCTAGGCCATCACAAGTTTCAGTCTCGACCATCCAAAGTTTCAATGGGTCCAGTAAAAAAGAAAATATTGATTGTTAAGTAGGCAAAAGCAGCGCAATTTACGTATTTCTGTGAAGTAGTTCGCGTATTCCTTTTCTTGAAATATGGTAGCAAGCATCTTGGCTTTGAAGTAGACATTGAAAGCGTATATGCGACTTTCTAGCTAGAATGACTACAGCTCATCTTCTACTAATAGGTACTAAAAAAGAGCGCTCTTATAAAAGAGAGTGTCATTTCTCAGAAAGGCAAGACCAGCGGATAGGAAAAAAAGAGAAGAGTGGGGTGCATAAAAAAAGTGCTTTGAAATCGGGAGATGATCACGCAAATTGGGTTTTTTTTACTTGGATTCATGGTCGGCTTCGTGCTCTCTTTCACACAGTCTTCTCAAGGCATTCTCAAATGGCACAAAAAATTGACCAGGAACGAGTACACAATTGAATCAAAAAAGGGGCATTCCAAATAAGGTGGCAAGATGCTTGTCCGTGGCAAATCTATGTTGTTGGCTACCTGGCTATTGTCTCAAGCTTTCCTTTCGTAGTAAATCATCATTTTCTCTGAGAATTATCTTCCTAAGTCATCAAGGGAAATCAGGGAAACTGGAATTGGAATGAAACCTTGTTGTTTGGAAGGAGGTTTGTTTTCTACTGAAATTTCATGTTCGTGGAATTCGCTAAAAAAGAAATCGGTAAGCAATCATAGACGAATGAAACCGAATAAAAAACTAAAGTGACCTAAGAAGCCATTGAATCATAAGCATGCTCGAAGCACGCACGTACTAGAGATTGATTTTATTCTCCGCTGACATCCAAAGAGATATCTTGCAAGTCAATCCCAAGGTAGAAGACTGCCCGATTCTCTCTGTCATGTCAATAGAAGTATAGAATAATAGCTTCTCGTTCTAAATAAAACGTGGTTGAACTTGAGGAAGGAAGAATTCCTCTTTCATGGAGGAGTGGGTCATCATCTTTCGAACTCCCAAACCGAAATTCCTATCTTTTTGCCTGCTTCTACGCATTAGACTTATGTGATGATGTTTTAGTATTGAGTTTACACCGAGAACAATAAGTCTTTTCTTTCTTTACCAGCGGCATTGGATCCTGGAGTGGCCATAGAAATCGAGTCAGTAACTGCAGACAGCTCTTGAGTCTGTTGTCGGAGGGGCTTTTTTACTATAAGGGTAAGGGAAAGACAGCACACCGGGCATGCTTTTTACAGAAAGGCAATAAAGACTAGGCGAAAGGCAATTGGCGATGTGAACAAGTCGTGTTGAAGCAAATGTTGCACACTTAGTCTATCTGGCTGGACGTCAAATCTACTTCCCGTATGCTAAAGATACAACATAAAAAGTGAACCGTAGGATCGATCTCCTCTTACCAAAGGCCAATGGGATGTTTAACATGTGCATTGATTGAACGTGTTGGTGCCTGACTGGCTTAAGCGGGTAAAGACGCGCTCTTTCTATTATGAAGAAGCCCTGGAATTGCTCTCTACACTAAGTAAGGAAGGTCCCAAGTTAATTAACTGGGGACCCATATTTTCCGGCCTGGTATAAAAATCGGGGTTCCGTGGGGGCACAGTCAGGCAAAAGGGGCTAGGGGACACTCTTAAGCAAGAAAACCCGGCATTGATTGCTTAGTATAATATACTTTTTCGAGTGGTTGGCCTAAATTGAAAAAGAGTGCGCGGTTTTACAAGTGAAAAAAGTGACCACACGGCTAGCCCTGGGTTGTGGGCGCAAGCGCGATGCTCGTGACCTATTGAGAGTTTTGCACATAGCTATAACTACCATATCACCTAGTTATTTCTATCTATTTCGAATATTTGCAAAATGTGGTACTGCGCGTTACCAATGCCTGGTCCTGGCTCACATGCAAAACTTGTAAACTAGAACTACCAAAGCAGAGGTTTCTTTAGACTCAAAGTACTGGTGATGGATACCTCACAAACGTGACTTTTATAGAGAGAAAAGGGCCTGTGCTATTTATCGAAATCCAGCGTTCCCGAACATAAGTCAATCTAAATGTGTTTAGTGCGGGCGTGAAAGAGAGAATTAGCGGCAAGGTATTTTGCTCCGTTCGCACCATCGAATGGGTAGAGTGAGAAGAGGAAGGTGTAGCTCACGCAATAGAGATGGGATAGAAGTGAAGCCGTAGCCATGGCAAGAACCCTTTATTCTGCCTCTGTACTGGACTTAGCTACGGTTGGTTGCTTCTTAGAGCTCCAGGACAGAAGATTGGGCTGGCATAAGAAAGAGTAGAGGGTGCTTTTTTTGGAAAGCAGTCAGTCAAGAAAACACATGGGGACTCACTCCTGCTTGACAAGACTGAAAGAGTTCTTTGGATTCTTTGAAAGAACCCGGTCAAATGGGCATCGATCTTTAGCCCTATAATGCCTTTCCATAGGCTTATGATTCTCCGTGAAGGAATGAAAGCCAGCCAACGGCTATCTGAGGCGGAGGATTGAAAAGGGAGGGCCCTTAGGTCAAAAACCAAGTAGGACGTTTTTCACGGTGTTTCCTACAGAAAGCCAATGTAGAAAATCATGTAAGAGCTGCTTCATAATTCAATCATAGAACCTTCCTCATCGCTGTAGAGGATCGATCTGTTTCTCATAAGGAACTGCCTAGCGAAGTAGGCGAGTCAAGGCTAGGAATTGCAGTTTAAGTCTTTCACGGTCGGTCTCACTATCTCTTTTATGCTCCTACCAGACGTTTACTCTTCTTTTTCTGAGTATTTAACCTTTCGATCAGGACTTCCTACTAGTTTCGTTCCTACCCTAATCTTTTCCTGCCTGCTTCATTGACATACTTCGCTCCCATCCAAAAAGCAAGAGTGGACCGCCGCTCAAGCACCGAGGAACAATACCTACTGGCAGCAGCCGAGTCGATCATCTGCCTGAAATTGAGACTTCGAGACATCTTCCTAACCGGAATACCCTTATCTTTATTCCTACTTAATAAAAAAAGAACTCCTTAAACTTTTCCACCTAGCGTTTCTTTCCCCTTGTTTGCTTGTTTCCTTTCATCCACCTAGGTGGTAATTCACTATGTTGTTTATTTTTTCAATAAAATCCTGTAGCTAATCGTAGATGCTAACTCCTATCTATGCCCTTTTGAATCTTGCCCCAGTATCAGGGCCTCTCTCTTTGTGTCGGCAGCCGCTGACTTTGAATGGTGGCAAGAACGAATGCAATTGATACTTATATAATAGTAGCAAGTAGCTTCAACCTGGCTAGACATGACTAACTTTTCTACCTCTTACGAAAGGATTAGTATTTTAGCTAAAACAGGAATCTCCAAACGATCTACCTTTTCAACTAAAACCATGCTTTTGTGCCAGCTCAAAGCTCAAGCAAAGCCAGTTCGAGGCAAGCTCTCGGGGCAGTCAGTTCAAGCTTACTATAGATTTGGAAGGATCAAAAGCCATGTACCTTTTTGAAAGTGACGTGTGTGGCCCAGATCCTCGAGTACGTGTTGATGGTCGGTACTTCATTAATGGCTAATGCATTGTCATTAGAAAGTTTCTCTTTTTCATGGGATTTGCTTGCCTGTGACCCACTGATCCCATTCTGCCGTTTCAATATTCCCCAAAGAAAGCAATTGAAGGTTGAAAGGGGTAACAGCACGCCAGCGAACCAATCTGAATGCACTGTGCAGCAGGAGGCAGTATACATTGAGATAATGGGAATTCTTATATTATAGTATGAATAGAATACATTACTGTATTGAGAGATATCTTATCTATTGTGGCGCAGCCAACTGCAACGCTGAGAGCTCCTGGTGACGTTATGCCGTGCGCAAGTTACGGAGAAAGAGTCGAGATACAACCCGGTACGATGTCAAGGAGTGGTGCAAAGGAGAATCAAAAAGTTGAAACTGGTCTTTTGCAAATGGTTTGATTTCTCTTGTCCTAGCATCGCGCGGGTATCTTACTAGTAATAAGGAGTAGGACTAATCCACTGGTGGTTAAGCTCTTTCAACGCGTTTGTTCGCTATACAAACTATACAAGCTCTTATTGGTGTGGCCGAAAGGTCCCAAAGTGACCTCGAAGACCATTCACATAATCGGATATTGCCCGAACAAAGTGTTGGAACCTTTGCTTGCCGCGGTATAAGGTCCTCATCTCTGATCGAGGCTTATATTCCAAGGTAAATCCAAGTGATTGATAGCGGATAGCGGGACTTTCCAAAATTGATTGACCTTTACTCTTGGACGGGTAAGGGCTGTGTCACAGTCAAATAGTTTTTTGAACAGACCAACGAGTTCATTCACGAGCCTAGTCGAAGAGATCATATATGAATGAAGCCCATCAAAAGGAAATCCACTCCTGAAACTACTGGCAAAGAATTGGTATACATCATTTAAGATTGATTTAGATACGACTGTCGGTAGATGTAAAGCTCTACTTCCTAAGTAGTAAAGCTCAACTGCCGTAGTAATAATTAAGCCATTGCTTAATGCGCTTCTAGTCTTGTGTGGGTTGCTAATCACATATTGCTAGATCTGACAGAATAAGAAAGATAAGAATTGAGATTGCTTCTATTAGTTCCAATAGTAAGCTTGTTCTTTACAAAGTTCCTAAGTCAAGGATTATGATCACATGAAATAGCATACTGCTATCCTCTACCGAAGCTGTGTTGAGGAACGAGATTGAAGAAATGTTCTAAGCCTAGCGTACGTACTCCTACATAGCGGCGGGACTTAGTTCAAGAATAGTGAATGCTAATTTGATTAGTTTGAATAAGGCTCCTCTGGAATAACGGACTACACCGGAAAAGAGTTGACAGTCAGTCGTACACATTGAGTTGCCTCTTTCTTTTTCCAGAAATCAATGTTTCTATCTTGTTTTCTAACATTTTGACTGGATAAACTCTCTCTTTTCAGAACACATAGACTCATTGAGTACTGAATTCTATGATCATAGAGAACCGGACTTCTCGGAAACTATGACTGCCTGTTTTGCAAGCAATCAAATCATGGCTGGAACAACACTCTGTCTTTCTTCCGAGGAAAACAGCTAACATCATTACTTCTATGTATATATTCATCAATTGCATTTCTATAAGCAAGCAACGAGTGTGGTGGTATTGAATGAAACCTATTGTTCTCACTCTTACTTAAGCTCATACTAGAGCCTTATGCTGAAACTGCTAGTTCAGGAATGAGGTGCTTCTCCTTGCTTAATGCTTTGTCTATTATACCAAACCCCCCCTAGCTATCATTGCATGGAACTAGCTATGGTGTCAAGCTTTTCTTTCTACTCTGCTAAATAGCATATATTGGATTAGTCCTAGTCGTTGATTACACTCTTCTTGCTCAGACAGCTTTGATTGGATAGCTCACTCTACTATCTTCTACTCTATCTTAGACTACTATGACCTACTCTCAGGTATTATTCTATTAGAGACTACAGCACTCTAGTCTTCCCCTTCTATGAGATGTCTGATTCCAAAGCTTATGAACACAGCTTCCTTGGAATGAGAAAGGGAATGAGGCAAGCACCTTTGTTTTCTGGATAGAATTGCTCTTTCTTGTACTACACTGTTTCAAGTCTCTAAAGTGCTTTTTCTATTGCTTTTTGATTTGAGCATACATCATCGTTGGTTTTCTTGGTATTGCCAGCTTACGACTTAAACATCTTCCTACCCACTAGAGATTGAAACTCTTCCATACTTGACTCTCACTTTCAAAAGGCTTGGCCAGAACATCTCGTGAAATGTGAATAGGAATGGACAGAAGAAAGAGTCACAACTTCTTATGGGTAAGCGAAGTCAAAGGATCTTTACAATCAAAGACTCTTCTTTTCTATTCATTAGTTAATGGTACTTTTCCACTATGGGCAATTTGGTGAGAATCAAGCATTTGATTCCATATAGAGAGTGGTGGGTTAAGGTTTAAGAAGAACATAGTCTAAAAGAAAGGCTTTCTTTGAGCATGTATGTATGGAAGATAAAGTTGTCATGTACAGTATACACAGGAGTGGTTTATCTAGACACTGACTAATAACAGAACAAGCTATATCGGACATCCTGGCAGGTGTATTGGCAAAGGTAGCTCGTCTTGTCTTAGCTCTCTCTTGAAACTCTGTAGAAATAGAGTTGGATACTTGCATGTCTCTTCTTCAATACACTATTGTAGACAGATATCTTCTCTCTATTTAGTATTAACGTAGTCTTGAAAAGTGGTTCAGATTACTAGAAAGAAGAGGTTGATTTCTTCATGTAACTAGCAAACCAGCCTACTTCATTGACCTGACCAATGTCATAACATTGAAGAGGGTTGTTCCAGAATACAGAAAAAGCACAAGCAAGTTTCTATGCGTCTTCTTTCCCTTCGCCTAGAATAATATCCGTAGTTGCACTCTGTTTTCTTTGACCTGCATATAGATTCATACATAAGCTTACGATTTCACCTTCCCCTCACTGCATCAGCTAGCTTCTTATCATCTAATTAAGTAATAGCTCTCTTATTTCATCTAATAACAGACTTGAGATATCATAGTAGGTATAAGATAATGTGCTTTTGACGAGATTTGTATATTGACTAAGTCTGACATGATCTGGTAGGCGCTAGAAGACCCACAGGATTAATCACAGAAGAAAGCTATTGAACTGGTCTAAACTAAGAAAAGAATACATAAACTAGAAAGGATTCTTTGCTCCTTGAGTTCAAGCAATTACCTTATCTACAAGGTCTTCATTTGAAGATTGACTTCTCACCAAGGAAAGAACGAACAATACCACCCGCATGCATACTATGTAAATACTATAGAAAATCCACACTTTCGATAAGAAGGACCGGGTAGGTAGGTTATTTAGGCAACTCAAATGGATTAGTTAGCAAACCAATAAGTACTTCGTTCGAACCTTGCTTGGCGTACTTTCTCGTGGTATGGCATTAGACCAAAGCAGCTAGCAATGTACAGAAAAATCCAAGTAAGACACGCTTCGCGCCGCTACGCGCCTTTCTTTTTTTCTTATTTTCTCAAGCTAGATTCTTCGCCCTTTTTCGAAGCGACACACTATTTCATATCGAAGAACGTTCGGAATTCTTGTTGTTAGGGTTTCCCCTTCCTATCTTTTTTCTTCCTCTTATGACATTACTCACTCGCTCCTGACAAGGAAGTTTCTCACTCATCTTACTACTAATATATAGGTCAAAGAAAGCCGAATCAAAAAGAGAAACTGCTGGAAGTGATTGTTATTGCACGTTTGACTCGTTTAGCTCATATCTCCTGCGACTTTTTTCTTGTTATTGGGTAGCTGGGTTCAATAGACACGGGGAGTTGAGCGTGCCCAGCGAATTCACTCGGCTTCATACAATATGAGGCCTGCTTCAAGATTAACACATTGAACTTTTCAAATAATCTACTCCACGGAGCTGGAGGAATGAAGCACTCAGAACTGGTTTTTTCGCGTTGCCCACCATCCACTTGGATAGATGGACAGATTGGTTTTTTCACGCTTGCACCGTCATTTCTGGAGGGTTCAGATTGACTGGAGTGACTTAATTGGTCTTGCGCCACGTTCTCTTATTCTCTTCATGACTTTTCTCACACCTTTCAACTATGGTTAGTCAGTCCCATAACAGCGAAGCCATCCACTTTCTGCCTGATCAACACAAACTATAGAACAGAAATGAAACACTGCTCTACATGTTGACAGCAACTGTGGAAAGCTCTTGCATACTCTGCCAGAACCGAGGTTCGAACCTTATTGATAGGAGGTTCGAACCAAGGATCTGATAGAACACATAAACTGATAGAACGATCTTTTTGACACTTTTGATCTAAATAATCACACATACAACATACTATATACTTAACTCTATCTTACTCAGTTTATGCAAGATGCACACACACTGCTATTACGGTATAACCATTCCTACTACACACATCACACTCAAACAATTAAACAAAAATTAGAGCATGCTGAAAACACAAACTCAAATGATAAATGTTGAATATGGGGCGCTCCTCGCTCTAGAATTCTCCCCTTTTCTTTTTACTCTTGCTTTAGGTGAATTACCACCGACCGGTGCTTGGATCTTTTCCTGTGCTTTTACTTGATTCCACTAAAGTTGAAGATGAACCTTTGTTATTGATCAGGTAGTTTCTTTCCTAAGCTTCTAGGCTAGGCAATCCCTATCTTCTTCGCCTTAGCAGGCAGGCTTTTAGTTGCACAAGACTGGCGCGGCACTGGCGTGTAGTAAGGAGAAAGATGTTTTTCAAAAGCATAGCAATGCCTCCGTAATGCGCTAGGAGAAGACCCTGCTGATTTCGAATGTTCTAGTAAAGTCGAGCAATGAATGTACTTACTGGGTATAGGGCCAGCTGACAAGGGAAAACAATCCATTTAGAAAAAATAACTTCAGTCTTAGACTGCTGGGACAACCGGATTTAGAGAGATACCGAACAATCCACAGCTAACTCTTTTGACACCCAGACAGACAGACTGACAGAACCTACGGAATGAACTGAGCTAATTTTTCATTTTATAAAGTTGAAAGACACATTAGAGAACATAATCAATGGTACCTACTATTTCTAGTAGATCCTGTAATGGAATCACACATAGAAAAGAAATCACAAACTATTAATGGGTTATTTGGATACTGTTTCACTATTGCCAACAGTGGTCTGCCCAAGACCATGTTTTAAGCAAAAGATCCACATTCCAGGGGTTACGCTAAATCTGTATACTCATGGCAAGCGGTTCTAGAGCGAGAGCCTTCCCTAGTCTCCTTAAGGAGCTCCGCTAACTTAGTGTAGTGCAAAGCCAGTAATTTCCAATACTCTTGGGGTGTGTGTGGTTGAGCGAGCCTTTCTTTGTTCTATGCGAATAGTGGAAATAAATTGGCATGATAAGTGATAATTCTGAAAGGAGAAGTACTACCTGTAAAGTATCTACTTGTTGGTTGAGAGCTTCCCGAAAAGAAAGAGCGTGCTGCTTCGAGAGGCTTAACTAGAATGGAAAAGGAAAGATTATAGGTACATAATGTAGAAAGATGATTTGGATGATTTGTAAAACCACTTCTGTTTCTTTGGCTTGAAGGTATTCTAGGATAAGAAGTGCCTGGAGTGAAAAAACTACTGCTTTCGGTAGCCGGAGAGAGAAGAAAATAATCATGTAGCTAGGATAAGAAGGCCCTAGCTCTGCCCTCCGGGTTAAATAGTACTTGAACTCCTTTCTGGCTGCCCTCCGGGGGTGATAGCACTAGTAATGCCCTCAGGGGGTATGTAAGGTGTTCCCCCCCCGGCCGGGGTTATCGGTATGGCATACATAGGAAAGCATAGGGCAGAAGCAACTAATTATCCTTTAAGATAAAATTACTTGCTTGAAAGAATAAATAGCCTAGCCGGAGCAGTCAGTATAGTGAGTATAATAGGCCTTCACAGGTAAGCTCATATGCGAAGTGAATATAGGCAGGCATGAAAGGGGAATAGAAAGAAGGATGCGTGATATTAAGAGTTTTCCCGGAGCTCATTTGCAAAAGAGACCTCTTCTTGACTTGAGAGGTGCCACTTTTTGGGATTTAGTTCCTCTCTCTGGCACACCGGGAGAAGCTTTTGCACAACACCATCTTTCCAAAATAGCAGCAACAGGCTGAGAACCAAAAGGACGTTGTCTAGGAAAAACAAGAAAGAAGTGAAGGTGGCCAATCATGGTATTCAGGAGTGGCAGTCCTTGATATAAGATGATTTGTGAGTGCAGTTTTTGTCATGATTGTTGTTCGAAGCATCCATCATGTTGAAGTTGAGGAATGTGAAGCGTGAGCGAAAACCCCGAAAGGGCGCGTTGGGCTTGCGGCATAGATGAGTTCGACTGTTATTCAGAGACTCATTGTTTCAAAAGTGCAATCTCAGGGTTGGACAATGGAATAGACTGCGAGGGGGTGTTCATTTGTGACTAAGGTACCAAACTGACGAAGCGAGGTGCGGATCATTGTGAAGGACATAGTCGATGCGATTTGGATTCAGTAATGTACGGCGTGTTCAGGCCAAAGGAGAGAAGCGCTCTGCATTCGGGAAGAGGTAAGCTTTTCTAGGCTCCTTCATTCACGTGGGGTCCGGGGATAAGTCATTATGTGCAAGATTGAGGTACTGGAGCGAGGTGAGATTGAAGATTGCGACACTGAGGTTACCGCTAATGTTAGGGTTGCTTAGGTCAAGGGCGTTGACATGTCCTGTTACTTCCTAACAATAGACTCCCACCCAGCTGACAGCAGTCTGTATCAGGTTATACAGGAGGAGGCGATGAAGCCTTCTTTGAGTTGTAGAAGGGCATAGCTGCAGTCCAAAATGGGTTTTAGCATCCATCAAGGCTCGCGCCCCAAATCCACTCCATTCGCAAAGCTGAGATAAAAGATACATTTATGTTCACTTTGATGGTATCGGGTTATGTTTTGTCAGAATACAAGAGGCAGAGGAGGTTATTGATAGATCATAAGAGATCAATATTTTGTCGTGGAACGCAATGATAGGTGAATCAATTGCTCTACTTGGGACAAAGCTTTGGACTTCTTTAGAAGGATGCAAGGTCACCTTTCGAAGCCTATTAAATATGGGAAAGGATGACATGAGTGAAGTAAAGAGCAGGGCCTTACCAGTAGGCTAAAAGGAGCTAGTCTTGACTGCGGGGTCTGGGTTTGTTGCTTATAGCCGTAACCCATTAAAGAGAATCTATTGTCTCACTTGACTGAGGGACTTGCGAATAAAGCAGTGGGACATCACCATCAGAAGTAAAAGGTTCTTTCAAAGATAGCGAAACGATCATCAAACCAGGATGGGCGTCTATACACTTCTCAGTCTGCACAAAAGTATTTAATAACCAAGAACATGTTTTTGAGCGGGACCACTCACTTGAGGGAATTATCTCAGCCTGGTACAGAAAGACAGCAGGTCCTAGCAGCTATCAGAATAGTGGCTCTGAGTCAAAGCAGCTGGGAATTCTCTAAGTAACTCCAAAATGCCTGGGAATCTCTCCTCTTCTTATCACTACTCTCAAGTATGTCCAAAAAAGGGATATTACTTAATTGCATTCAAAGAAAAACCTTGGAAACAGGAGATAGCTAGCCAAGCTCATAGGATGTAGTGCTTGCTTGAAGTGGTTGGGTTGTATTTGTTTGTACGTTGTCCTTACCTCGAGAAATCGTATTTTTTTTTACGTTCTCCTGCGGAAAAAGCTACACCATTGCCAACCCCCTGCTTTTATTCCTCTAGCTGCCTTTGAATCT